TATAAATTAGAAGGAACTTGCTATGAAAAAATAAAAAGAATTGAAATCTACACATTGATTTTTTTTGAACCGTATGCGTCAAAAGGCGCCTGTACGGTTCCGAAGGGATACAATTTTACCCTAATCAACCGACTTTATCGAGAACGATTACTTTTTTTAGGTCAAGAGGTTGATAGCGAGATCTCAAATCAACTTATTGGTCTTATCATATATCTCAGTATCGAGGATGAGATCAAAGATCTGTATTTATTTATAAACTCTCCTGGCGGATGGGTAATACCGGGGGTGGCTCTTTATGATACTATGCAATTTGTGAAACCAGATATACATACAATATGCATGGGAGCAGCCGCTTCAATGGGATCTTTTATCCTGGTCGGAGGAGAGATTACCAAACGTATAGCATTCCCTCACGCTTGGCGCCAATGAGGCTTTTATTTGAGAGAAAAAAGAAGACTATGCCTTCGCCATATGAAAAATGAATATTAAGTAATAATAGCATGGCACTTTGAATTCGATATAAGGAATTTTGTTTTCAAAACATTAGATTATGTATCGAGAGAGTAATATGAGAAAAAGGTATTTCCTATTTTATTATCGGAAGTCCAGTTCAGCGTCACAAATTTTTTTCACAACAGGGGTCTCTTAACAATATTTATAGAGCGAAAAAAAATAAGATTCTTTTTTCCTTAGTTTATTTGATCAAATAAAAAAGCAACTTTGGGATTGCTGAATGACAGACAAATCACAGACAAAAAAATATAATAAATATATAAAGCAACGGAGCCATCATAGTATTTTTGAATTCCTCCGAAAGGAAGGGTGGTAAGTTGATCATTTACCGACCGGGGTCTGATCGATCCTATTTTTTTTATTTCTTTGATGAATGGTAAGGGTCAATTTTATTGTAAAGCCGTATGCAATGCAAAATGCCCGTACGGTTGTTCAATTCTATCTTTTTTTTTCTTGTTATTCTTTTATGTTTCTTTTATCTTCCCCTCATCATGCGAAATAGAGAAACCTTTTATTATCTTATATCATCAGGGTAATGATCCATCAACCTGCTGGTTCTTTTTCTGAAGTAGCAACGGGAGAATTCATCCTGGAAGTGGGAGAACTGCTGAAACTGCGTGAAACCCTGACAAGGGTTTATGTACAAAGAACGGGCAAACCCATATGGGCTGTAACCGAAGACATGGAAAGAGATATTTTTATGTCAGCAACAGAGGCCCAAGCTTATGGGATTGTTGATCTTGTAGCGGTTGAATGACAATAGCCTGTATTTAGCGTCAATTCCTGATTTGAAGTTAACCCTGCCGAGTTTAATATTCTATGACTTTTATTTACTCTTCTATTGAATCTATTGAATAAAAGTAATTCAAAATCATCCGGTTAGGATCGATCTAAACCAGCCCATTATGTATATAATTCAACATGCCAACGATTAAACAACTTATTAGAAATACAAGACAGCCAATTAGAAATGTCACAAAATCCCCCGCGCTTCGGGGATGCCCTCAGCGTCGAGGAACATGTACTAGGGTGTATGTGCGACTCGTTCATCAGATCATGAACTAGAACAAAGGAAATAGAACAATGTTCGAATATCAATGATCAAATAGGATAGAAGGGAAAAACGAACTACATTTCCTATCTAAAAATAAGAAAATGAATCAGATCCCTTTTATTGTGTATGAAATTTATGGTTTCTATTGGTGTAAATCCACTCACCTCAATTCAAGATGAGAAGCAATTCTCCATTGGTAGCAAACGGCTATCCATTAAGCGGAGGAAATCTTAGTTAACATAGACGCCTCTTGTAAGAACGGACTAACAGGGTCAGCTACCCAGCCAACCTTCATAATTAAATACCGTTACTGTATAGGTAGAGCTCGTTGTGAAAGACCTATTACTGAATAATTCATGGGTAGAGCCGAAGAATGCGAACTATACAAGTTAGCAATAACATTGATTAAATGAAGTAAAGGCTCCGGTGTATAGAGAAGACCTCACCGTTTAAGAAGTAACCATAGAAACGATGGAATCCACTATTTCTTTATCAGTACTATTTTTTTAATACCTAGTATATATAGTACAATTTCGTATTTCGAGGTGAAATGCCTAGAAAAAATCAAAAATAGTGGTTGGGAAGGTTATAGTAGCCAAAGCCATTGGAATTTTTAGTTTATACATTGGAAAAATCCGTTTTGTTATTAATATACTAGGAAAGGGGCAAAAGAATAACTAAAAGAAAGGAAATCTATTAGTTATTCATTAAAGTTTCATTTATTCAATGACCAGAATTAGACGGGGATATATCGCTCGGAGACGTAGAACAAAAATTCGTTTATTTGCATCAAGCTTTCGGGGGGCTCATTCAAGACTTACTCGAACTATTACTCAACAAAAAATAAGAGCTTTGGTTTCGGCTCATCGGGATAGGGATAAGCAAAAAATCAATTTTCGTCGTTTGTGGATCACTCGAATAAATGCAGCAATTCGTGAAAGGGGGGTATGCTATAGTTATAGTAGATTAATAAATGATCTGTACAAGAGACAGTTGCTTCTTAATCGTAAAATACTTGCACAAATAGCTATATCAAATAGGAATTGTCTTTATATGATTTCCAATGAGATCATAAAAGAAGTAAGTTGAAAGGAATCCACCGCTTAAAGGGAGTTGCCCGGAGAATGAACTCCGGGAGGGTCGAATAAAAATAAAATAAAAATGAATAGAATATGATGATATGATAAAATCTATATGAGAAAGTAGTAAAAATAAATATGAATCAACACGTTCAATAAAAGAAAATTTTTTTTTATTTTTCCAAAATTCTTTTTTTTTCTTACGACACGAGAATTCAATCCGGATTCTTGGATTTTTCCAACAAAATATCAATCCGCATTTAAGTTCGGTGGGGATTTGAATTCAAGTGAAGAAAGAAAACCTATCTTTTTCTGGCTCTAAGATTAGGAGTTCTAGTGGTCGACTCGGTTCTTTCAAATTGTTTCTCATTATTAAGAAAAGGTAACAAAGATAAAATACGAGCTTGCTTTATAGCAATAGTAATTAATCGTTGTTGTTTCAAGGTCAATCTATTCACTCGTCTAGATAATATTTTTCCCTGTTCACTAATAAATCGACTAATTAAACTCATGTTTTTATAATCAATTCGATCCCCCGATTGGATCGGGGGCAAACGCCTACGAAAAGATCGCTTGGATTTAAGAAAAGTTCGCTTGGATTTATCCATGGTTTGGTTAGTTTATTTCTTATCCCTAAAATCCTATTTCAGCCGTATCGCTAATTAGAATAAATAAATAGGATTTGGTTTGTTTATAATTATCTTTAACTATGTTAAATATTATGTTAATATATATATATAATGTCATTTTTTCCCTTTCTTTGTAAGCTAAGGGCCCGAAGGTGCTCGGTTCGATCTATTTCTTTATCTCCCCGTGAATCGTATGCTTGTAACAATATGGACAGAATTTTAGCAACTCCAATCGATTAGGCGTATTGTGCCGGTTCTTTTGAGTAATATATCTGGAAATGCCCGTTGATTCCTTATTAACACCGTTTCGAACACAGGCGGTACATTCCAAAAGAACCGGTATTCGCACATCTTTACCCTTGGCCATGAACCTCCTTTGGATTTTTCATTTACTCAACTCTTCCTCTTTCAATCCGAAACTAAAAAGAAAAAAGGAAGGAAAAACAAAATAGAATTTGTAACTTGCTATCCTCTTATGCAAGATTTCACTACAATAAATATCAATTCAATATAGGAAATAAGATAGAAAGATTTCTAAACTATATTTCAAATCACAGTACAGTATTTCATATAAGTATCTTGTATAATATTCTTTCCCTAGAACCACAGTTTGTATTCGACTTCCATAGAAATTTCATATTAATTTAATTGCAAGCGGAAACCGAGTCTAGCAGCTGTTGAATGCACTTTTATTCTTTCTCTTTCCTCCCTTATTCTAAAAAGGGAAAAAAGAGAAAAAGGGGGGCTGCTATTTAATTGTATCTATAATTTTCTTTATTCCTTCCCACGCCAATAACTAGAATGAAAAAAAGGGGAACGTCAACGCATCCGGGAAAAAACGATTAATCTCTATCAATAAACCTGCCAAAGAACCGAACCATAGAGTACTTAGTACCGGTGCCACGGAAAGATATGTTTTTAGATCTCGCATTGAAAAATCTCCTTCATTTTATTGTAATACATAAGACATATTGAAATGTACAATCATCCAGTAAATAAGATTAACTTTTTGTTAAATATAGAAAAAACGTCTTTTTTTTCCCAATATTCCCCCAAAATACTCATTTATTTTTCATAGGGGTTCCATTCCATATTTCATATAGATAGAAGTATTTTACTATTATTATATGTTAAATGAGACCAAAAAGACGAAATGGACATAAAAATTATAGATTTTAATAGAGGAGATAACGATGTGGAAAACAAGACAGGAATTCTCTACAATGACACTGTAGACCAATGGAAGGGATGTAGCGCAGCTTGGTAGCGCGTTTGTTTTGGGTACAAAATGTCACGGGTTCAAATCCTGTCATCCCTACTTATTACTGCTCCTTTGAGCAGTAACAAGGGATTTTTTGAGATCAATTCACATTGGACATATCATATAGAACTTACATCTTCCATTCTTACGATATTGTATAGTGTATGCATACAAGATGTATTGGGGCTAATCCTTTTCTTTACAGTCTTATCTTATCTTTTATGATTATGATAAGAAAGCGCTCTTAGTTCAGTTCGGTAGAACGTGGGTCTCCAAAACCCGATGTCGTAGGTTCAAATCCTACAGAGCGTGATTCGGATCTTCTTCGATCGAATTCGACTGAAACACTAACTGGAACAGCAATCTTAATTTGACCTCCTGGATATTAAAGAAAGGAGGAGGTCAATCAAAAAAAGAGATGTTAATTAATCAAAGGTCCAACTGATCGCCGCGCCTGTATTGTA